AGAAGAGCGTTGTCCTTTGAATTCGAAAGGCTCTCATTACTGGAGCGACCCCCCCCGGCGGTTAAGGGTATAGATGATAGGGAAAGACCTCCAGTGAAAAAATGCTGGAGGTCGCTGATGATGTTATACAAGAACCTATCTACGAGCCCTATAGTGAAAATAGGGATCTCCCACTTTCCTCCTCGAAAAAAATGCGATTCGGAAAGAGCAACCAGCCCAGTTTCTGGGTTAATATAGCTATGAAATGACGGTTTCCTTTCAACTCGGACCCCATTTGGCGTATGAAAGGTAGGACCAAGGGCTTGACTCCCGACCAGTGGAAGTAAAGAAAGAGAATGTACCCCGACTGTAGCATTCCGACGAATATGTCGGGTAGCCCCATTAAGGAGCTTATCATGAAGAAAAAAAGACATGTCCCAGTAATTGAGTATACAATGACTGCTACTACATGGTATGCTTCGCGTACCGTTTTTTTCATACAAATGCGTATTTTTTTCTTCAGAATTTGCAACCTTTACTTGCCTTCGATGTTCAGTCTCATATAGAATTCATTTCTTTAGATTTTGGTCAAATCGCGTTTGAACTTACGTATAAGGAAATTTCTTTTCTTGGGTTTCTAGAGCTCTTCAGTTTCCTGTGTAGCCATTCCGCAAGAGATTCCTATGTTTCCGGAGGTGTATTTGTTTCCTCCGGTTTATTGGTTTCCGTTAGTTTCTTTTGTTCCAAAGAAAGTAGGGGTTGAGTTCGTATCTGTGGCTTGGTTTTCAAAACCAGCGGCTTTGGTTACTCGATTTTCGAACTGGGTAGCGTAGGCGGTTTGGATTCCTTAAGGATTTCAATCTATTTTTTTTATTTGAAAGGTGAGACGGGGTATTGGGTTCGATCTACTCCTTAATCTCCCCGTGAATAGTATGTTTGTTACAATAGGGACAGAATTTTCTCAATTCCAATGGACTAGGCGTATTTTTTGGATTCTTTTGAGTCAGATATCTGTAAATGCCTGCGGATTTCTTTTTTTTTTTATTATTCACACGATTTTGAACACAGCCGGTACATTCCAAAGTAACCTTTCCTCTCTTATCTTTACCCTTAGCCATCAACTTCCTTGTGGTTGAAAGATTTCGTTGTAATCAATATAGTCATCTTATAGATTTACAAAGCACATTTTCGCTTTTATTTCACTCTATTATAAAGAAAAGGGTAACCTGAAGACAAGTTCTCTGCAGTCGAGCTCCTTTCTTTTCTTTTTCTTACCACATAGACTTCATCCCTTTACTACCCAAGAAAAGAACAAGGAAAACCGAGAGGGTTACCAGTCAAAAAGGTTCGAGCTCCCCCTTAAGTTGAGTCTAACTTATAGAGAGAGCTTTTGTAAATCCCAAGCACCCCAGACAAGGGAAAGGGAAAAAAAAGTTTCCACTATCCGCCCAATCCAATTCTTTGAAACGGAAATTCACAAGACTATCCGTTTCAAAACCAGGGTGGATTGGTTGGCCTTTATTACTATAATCAGAGTAAACAGAGTGAGATATTTCAACGAAAAATGCTTACGTTTGATATATCCCCCCTTTCTTTACATAGATCCATTTGGAAGAGATTGAATAGAATAACTCTTCCAGGATAGCGGCCCAGACCCCCTTCTTTCAAGACGACTAGCCTATTCTCCATTCTCAATAGAAAAACTCCCACCGGCTTTAGTGAGAATATGGATTTACATCCATATTTATCTATTTGATTTCTCGGGAGAATCTCTTCTTTAAGAGATTCTCCCTCCCCAAATAGGATTAGAACCTACGACCAGTCGGTTAACAGCCGAACGCTATACCACTTAGACGCATTCCCTTTTTTCATAAATGAGCAGACTCGAGCGCCTTCTCCCAATCATCTTTTTCCCACTCCTTTTCCTCGAGTTCGCTGAGCAGACTCGAGCTCCTTCTCCCAATCATCTTTTTCCCACTCCTTTTCATCGAGTTCCCAATGCCGCATACTTGCTATCTCACCTGCATTCGGATAAAGGGATGGGCCGAATGGAGGTGGTGTTGGCCCGCGCCACGCAAGGGATAAGACTGCCAAAAAAAACAGAATCCTGGCCAATGAATCTATCCTTAGGTTTATTGAATTGGTTTTTGGATTTTTTTGCTTTTTTAAAAAGTATAACCAAAGCCAGAAGCAGAAGCTCCCGACTATCCACACGAGGCATATGGTAACAAAAAAGTGGTCTCTCCCTTTTCTCTCTACCAAACGCTGCATAAGCAGTCTTTGGATGAGACAATTCGGGAACAGGTAAAAAGTCCAGAATTCAAATTGGGACTCATAAAAGAGTTCCCTATTCAATTTGGTCCACAAAAAACAAAGAACGCAAATCGCGACGATGCTTTTTAGATACCAATCGCGCACAACGCGCCCAATGGGCGAGCAATAGAAAGAGATAAAGTGTGCGAACCCATGAGCCCAAGAGAGCCAGTAGCTCTTATGAACTGCATAATAAGTTACATAACCATAACGATCGTCATCTAATTCCCAATTTTTTTTACGCATAAAAAAAGAGAATAGGCAAATGACGGATAAGAAACTCCCGATCCCATACCAAAGTCCAACCACAACAGCGTTGAAGTACGTGTTTGACTCGCGAACTATAACTATCTCTCGATTTCCCATATAAATCCCTCCCCCCCTTTTTGGGGGTGTAAAAATTGAAGATGTGTAACATAACATCTCCCCTGATTCTATTTCAGGTAGGAATAAAATGATAGCACATCCGTCCCTTTTTGTCAACCGCTCGACCCAGTTTCCCAGGCCTGGATCCCTCTTCATTATAGGGAGATTCCTTAACTAAACAAGAAAAGAACAAGGGAAACAGCCCAGTTTCCCAGGCCAGGATCCCTCTTCAGTATCGCGCATATCGACCCCTTAGGTTCAACCACCCCCAAAAAGGGAAAGAACCAGTTTGCCACTATCCGCCCAATCCAATTCTTTGAAACGGAAATTCACAAGACCGTACTCCAGCTTGGTAGTTTCCATGGCTTTCATTAAATGATGATGAGCCCCTTTTCGCGATCCCAATCCTCTTCCTCCAGATCTGCGTGTCGGATAATTGCTAGCTCGCCTGCATTCGGAGCTAGGGACGGGCCGACTGCAGGTGGTCTTGGTCCTCTCCCCACAAAGTAAAAGATTAAGAGGACAAAGAGCAGTCTTGCTAAGGCATCTATGCTTTCGTCGATTACCTTGGTTTTTGGATTTTTGTGCTTTTTTAAAAAGCACAACCAAAGGACTAAAAAGGAGCTACCTACTATCCACACGAGGATAATCGTAGCCACAAATTCTAGTCTCCCCTTTGGTTCTAGCAAACGCTGTACAAGCAGTCTGGATATCAAAGCGTTTGGGACCAGGAAAAAGGACCAAAAGTCACAGGTGTGGTCATAAAACAATTCACTCTGTCTTCTTGTGAAATTGTTCCAAAGAAAGATCAGCAGGCACGCGGATATCAGTAGTTTTATATACTGATCGCGGATCAGCTGACCATTTGTTAAACAAAGATAACTGGTCAAGTACGCTAGACAATGGCATCCTGTGATAAAATAGCTTTTACGGAATGCCAAAAAACCCAGATTTCCATTTTGACCCAAATCCCACGAGTGCTTCCTCATGAAAAAACCGAAGAGACATATGGTCGATAAGAATGTGCCTATACCGTAGCAGAGCCCAAGCACAACAGCGTTGAACGACGTGTTTGATTGTCGAACTAGATTTTTATGTGGCATCTAAATCCCTCCCCCCCTTTTTGGGGGTGTCTAAAATGAAGATGTGAAACATCACATCGACCCCGATTCTATCTCAGGTAGGTATAAAATGATAGCAAATAATATCCCTTCTGTCAAGAAGAAATGAAGAGCCTCTTTTACATTCTCAATAGAAAAACTCCCATTGGCTTTAGCGAGAATATGGATTGACATCTATCCATTTGATTTCTCGGGAGAATCTCTTCTTTAAGAGATTCTCCCTCCCCAAATAGGATTCGAACCTACGACCAGTCGGTTAACAACCGAACGCTCTACCACTGAGCTACTGAGGAAGAACGGGAGATTAGATCTCATAGAGTTGAATTCCCATTCTCAACCCAGGACCCATATGAGCTCGAAGTTTCCTTCGTAACTCCTGGCCAAATACAGAAAGAGGATGTACCCCGACTGTATCATTCCCACGAATATGTCTAATAGCTCCAAGAAGGAGTTTATCATGAAGAAAAGAATACATGTCCCAGAAACTCCATATACAATGACCGCTATGACATGGTATGTCTTGCGCAAGCCTTTCTTAATGCTTAATGAAAAGGCGCATTTTTTTCTTCATAAATTCCTCCTACGCAGATTTGGTGGATCCATATCATCGATTGAATTATTAAAAGGATTTCCTGCCAAAGTAACCTTTCCTATCTTATCTTTACCCTTAGACATCAATTTACCCATAACGATGTTATTTTGTTTTAATCAATCTAGTAATCTTATATTACATATTACAAAGCACTGAAGACCTTTAGTATAAAAAAAAAAAAGCCTTTTCTGATTCGTACAACCGATATCTTAAGATTTTTCATTAGAAAAGTCAAGATAGGATACAAACAAGGGGTGCGAAGACGGGATTTGAACCCGTGACCTCAAGGTTATGAGCCTTGCGAGCTACCAAGCTGCTCTACTCCGCCAAAGACAAAGAGGATACAAAGCGAAACACAGAAGGGTTGAATGGGCCCCTCTATCTGTACAACGATTTTAAGACTTTTATACAGAATTGTCAAGAGGCCGTTATCTGATCAATGATCGTAGAAATGGATAGAAAAGGGATATTTGAATCCTTACCAACTCGATCTTGTTGCCCCCGGCAACAAACCCGCACGAAACATTTTAAGAAGTATGTGTCTCGATAGTCCAAAGTCTCGATAGGTAGCTCTCGGTCTTCCGGTTGAAAAACAACGTCGACGAAGACGTGTAGGTGCACTATTGCGC